GATACATCAGAACAATCATTTATAGGTATAGGATTTAATGATTCCTAAAAGCGGATTTAGTCTTTTATTTGAAAACATTTGATTTCATTTAGTAATAGTAAAAATGATAATACTGAATAGAAAAGGAATAATGTAATGGCTTAGGTCGTAAATCTACGGCCAATTTGCGGTAGAAGAGAAGGTTCCATCGGAACAATTATTTATTTTAGGATACCCTCGTCTCTTTTTTTTTTTTTTAGGAGGGGGGTGTGGGGAGAAATGACAAAAAGATATTGGAACATCGATTTGGAAGAGATGATGAAGGCCGGAGTTCATTTTGGACATGGTACTAGGAAATGGAATCCTAAAATGGCCCCTTATATTTCTGCAAAGCGTAAAGGTATTCATATTATAAATCTTACTAGAACCGCTCGTTTTTTATCAGAAGCCTGTGATTTGGTTTTTGATGCAGCAAGTAAGGGAAAACAATTCTTAATCGTTGGCACTAAAAATAAAGCAGCTGACCTAGTAGCATGGGCTGCAATAAGGGCTCGGTGTCATTATGTTAATAAAAAATGGCTTGGCGGTATGTTAACGAATTGGTCCACTACAGAAACGAGACTTCATAAGTTTAGAGACTTGAGAACAGAACAAAAAACAGGGAGACTCCATCGTCTTCCGAAAAGAGATGCGGCCGTGTTGAAAAGACAATTATCTCACTTGCAAACATATCTGGGCGGGATTAAATATATGACGGGGTTACCAGATATTGTAATCATCATTGATCAACACGAAGAATATACGGCCCTTCAAGAATGTATCACTTTGGGAATTCCAACAATTTGTTTAATCGATACAAATTGTGACCCCGATCTTGCAGATATTTCGATTCCAGCCAACGATGACGCTATATCTTCAATTCGATTAATTATTAACAAATTAGTATTCGCAATTCGTGAAGGGCGTTCTAGTTTAATAATAAGATAAAAAACTTAACTTACTTTGGGAATTTCATAGAGTTTTGTAATAAGTTACTATTTATGAATCTCAGATACTCTTTTTGGATCTCAAAAAAGAGATAAAAAACTGGGGATATTATGTGATTCGTTGTATTCAAGAATTTAATTGGTATTATAAATATATATGGGATTCAAGTAGTCACGTAGAGAAAGAGACGTTTGAATCAAAATAATTTTCTTTAAAGCTATATTTTTTTAAGAGGGCAATATGAATGTTCTATCCTGTTCTATCAACACACTAAAGGGGTTATACGATATTTCTGGTGTGGAAGTAGGCCAACATTTCTATTGGAAAATAGGAGGTTTTCAAGTCCACGGCCAAGTACTTATTACTTCTTGGGTTGTAATTGCTATCTTATTGGGTTCAGCTACTCTAACTGTTCGGAACCCACAAACCATTCCGACCGGTGGTCAGAATTTCTTCGAATATGTACTTGAATTCATTCGAGATGTGAGTAAAACTCAAATTGGAGAAGAATATGGCCCCTGGGTTCCTTTTATTGGAACAATGTTTCTATTTATTTTTGTTTCTAATTGGTCAGGAGCGCTTTTACCTTGGAAAATCATACAATTACCTCATGGGGAGTTAGCCGCACCCACGAATGATATAAATACTACTGTTGCTTTGGCTTTACTCACGTCAGTGGCATATTTCTATGCGGGTCTTACCAAAAAGGGATTGGGTTATTTCGGGAAATATATTCAACCAACCCCAATCCTTTTACCCATTAACATCTTAGAAGATTTCACAAAGCCTTTATCACTTAGTTTTCGACTTTTCGGAAATATATTAGCTGATGAATTAGTAGTTGTTGTTCTTGTTTCTTTAGTACCTTTAGTGGTTCCTATACCTGTCATGTTCCTTGGATTATTTACAAGTGGTATTCAAGCTCTGATTTTTGCAACTTTAGCCGCGGCTTATATAGGGGAATCCATGGAGGGCCATCATTGACTAGTTTTTGAAAGATTCTTTTTTAGCTTATCCCAAGGTAATGTATGCGTGGCTCAAAAAAAATCTAATCTAATTAGGAAATCTAAATATACAACTCACTATATACAATCTAGAGTAATAGCCAAAGATATTAGAGTAGAGAGTTGTAAAAAAAAGGGGGAAAGAGATCTAAAAGATCTTTTTCCTAAAATTCTTGGTTGATCCACTTATATTATACCATTCTCTCCTGAATAGATATTCATTTTATATTGCTGGTCGGCCAATCCTAATATTTCCTATTCGGAATCAGAATTTGAATAAGAATTCTTGTGGTTTACGAAGTGTGAGTAAAAAAAGAGGGGTGCTCTATAGAAGGATTCCCCTTTCAGTTGATTTTCTTCAGCGATTGACCAAAATAAAATTTTCAGAAATAATAAATTGCGTGAACTTAGATCAATCAAATAATGATATTTCTATCCACTGATTCGGCCTAAGCAATTTGTCTATTTAGATTGTATCCATGCGGGAGAATGATAAAGAAAGGGGAAGAAGTATTTACAAACAAAAAAGGGATTCATAAAAAATAGGGTGATTCGGATCGGAGAGGGAGGTTTTACTAGGTATATTATATGTAAAAAGGCGCTATGCTATAAGTCAACTTGTTTTTCGACGCATAATTCTCGAATTCGATTGAATTTAAGATGAATGAAGAGTTGGTTTACGTTATGGAAGAAAGACGTGTATAGGTGATTGATATTAAATATTGACTATTTATATATGAACTAAAGAGATATTCAATTTGCCCTACTACTAGAAATTTGATGGCTATTCCAATAGAAGTCTTTCCGTATCCTCTGGGACTGGGAGTTCAATGAATAAACAGATGAAATCAAGAAAAAAAATCGAAGAATTCAAAGAATGGTTCGGAACAAAGAAACGGACGGACGAAAGTCGTACGGATTCGCAAAGACTTTGTCGATAGGAACTAAAAAAGAGATATCGAAGTAAAGTAGTTTTGATCCTTGAATAAGATTATTACTTCAATTTGAAGTTTGTAGTGACTTCGACTGGATGAATTGTAGCGATGTAATATTAAGTTAGAATTCATCGGCTGACTGTATCATTAACCGTTTTTTTTTGTATGAGGAACTTATCATGAATCCACTGATTTCTGCCGCTTCCGTTATTGCTGCTGGATTGGCTGTAGGGCTTGCTTCTATTGGACCTGGAGTTGGTCAAGGTACTGCTGCGGGCCAAGCTGTAGAAGGTATCGCGAGACAGCCTGAGGCGGAGGGAAAAATACGAGGTACTTTATTGCTTAGTCTAGCTTTTATGGAAGCTTTAACAATTTATGGCCTGGTTGTAGCATTAGCACTTTTATTTGCGAATCCTTTTGTTTAATCTTATAAATTCGAAAAAGCAATAACCCACGGGAAGGGCTGATTTGTGGATGAGGAATTAGCATACTCACTCGCTTTCATCCTTTCCGTTCGTAGTCTAAGGAACCCCCTTTTATATTTTTTAGGAAGGGTTTAAATAAATAAATAAAGAAGGGGGTAATTCACCATTTCTAAATCGAATCTTTTTTGGCTCGATTTAGAAATAGTAAAATATATATATATATCAAATATATCAAAGGGGGGGGGCAGGGCGATACAAAAAGAACTCTGTTCTTTTTTTTTAGTCTATCTATAAGAGGAGATCATATGAAAAATGTAACCGATTCTTTCGTTTCTTTAGGCCACTGGCCATCCGCCGGGAGTTTCGGGTTTAATACCGATATTTTAGCAACAAATCTAATAAATCTAAGTGTAGTGCTTGGGGTATTGGTTTTTTTTGGAAAGGGAGTGTGTGTGAGTTGTTTATTTCAAGAATAGGCTGGATCCAACCAGCTGTACTTTTTATGTTATAACTAGGAAAAGTAGGTACATTATCTCACGAATGACTTCTGAATAAAGAAATCATATGCAAGAACCATAGCATTTCGTTATTCGTTGGTAAATCCGCTTTGATTCTCTATCAACCAAAAATGTGGGACCATTAACTATGGTTAAAGCTAAATCATTTGAAGTCCAGACGCAGCATGGTACTCTTTCTACCACAATATGAATATTAATATAGAGATGCTTTCAAAATGAATAATTTATCTATATAAGAACACTCATATGGATAAAATGATTTGAACCGCTTATTACAAAAATTGGGATTAAACCCCCTTTTATCCAATGATGAATCGACGACCTATGTATTGTGTATTAAAGGAAGAAAACCCTTTTTGGATTTTTGGATAAAAAAAAAAGAAACAACTTTGTTGACAATTACATATTTTTGTTTGGTCAGAAGAGTCCTCCGACTTTTTTGGTTTTGGATTAGTGATTGGTTTTGATATTTTTATTTTGGAATATGAAGAGAGTAGAGGATAGGCTCATTACATTCAAAAAAAGATATGGGAATTTATCATAAGTAATTGAGCGTGAGAGCCAAATGAATCGAAAGATTCATGTTTGGTTCGGGAAGGGATCATGGAAGTTTTTAAATGAATGGAAAGAGAATCTACTTTCATTAAGTGATTTATTAGATAATCGAAAACAGAGGATCTTGAATACTATTCGAAATTCAGAAGAACTACGTGGGGGAGCCATTGAACAGCTGGAAAAGGCCCGGACACGCTTACGAAAAGTGGAAATGGAGGCAGATCAGTTTCGAGTCAATGGATACTCTGAGATAGAGCGAGAAAGAATTAATTTTATTAATTCCACTTCTAAGACTTTGAAACAACTAGAAAATTACAAAAACGAAACTATTCATTTTGAACAACAAAGGGCGATTAATCAAGTCCGACAACGGGTTTTCCAACAAGCCTTACAAGGGGCTCTAGGAACTCTGAGCAGTTGTTTGAACAACGAGTTACATTTACGTACTATACGTGCCAATATTGGCATGTTGGGGGCAATAACCGATTAGTCCTTCGACTCTAGGTATTATTTTTTTTTTAACTAAGTAAGAAAAACTCATGGTAACAATTCGAGCCGACGAAATTAGTAAGATTATCCGTGAGCGAATTGAGGAAT